TTTGAAAATGAGTAGTTCAGATAGAATCGAACTTTCGATTGATCCGGGTACGTGGGATCCTGTGGATGAAGACATGGTCTCTATGGATCCTATTGAATTTCATTCGGGGGAGGAACCTTATAAAGAGCGTATTGATTTTTATCAAAGAAAGACAGGATTAACTGAGGCTGTTCAAACAGGCACAGGTCAACTAAACGGTATTCCCGTAGCAATTGGGGTTATGGATTTTCAGTTTATGGGGGGTAGTATGGGATCCGTAGTAGGTGAGAAAATTACCCGTTTGATCGAATATGCCACCAATGAATTTCTACCTCTTATTCTAGTGTGTTCTTCCGGAGGAGCACGCATGCAAGAAGGAAGTTTGAGCTTGATGCAAATGGCTAAAATATCTTCTGCTTTATATGATTATCAATCAAATAAAAAGTTATTTTATGTATCAATCCTTACATCTCCTACTACTGGTGGGGTGACAGCAAGTTTTGGTATGTTGGGAGATATCATTATTGCCGAACCCAATTCCTACATTGCATTTGCGGGTAAAAGGGTAATTGAACAAACATTGAAAAAGACAGTACCTGAAGGTTCACAAGCGGCTGAATATTTATTCCATAAGGGCTTATTCGATCCAATCGTACCACGTAATACTTTAAAGGGTGTTCTGAGTGAGTTATTTCAGCTTCACGCTTTCTTTCCTTTGAATCCAAAAAAAATCAAGTAGAGCCTTAAGTTCAATTATTTTATTTGTGTCAAACAAGTAGTTATTTTATCGGAATTAAAGTAAAAATCAGAAAAATGGAGTTTTCTTTAGTGACATAAGATCGAATTGTAGAAAGAATCAAAGGTTATGAATAGTTCTTTTTTTTTCTCGAGATCTTTTTTTTTTTACCCATATTCCTGATTACTAATCAGGAGGCCTCTATCGACAAGATAAAAGCACGAAATCTTCCTTCCACGAAATTAGGCAAGGCAAATAAAAAAAATTTCATGTTCCCTTCTTATTCTTATGTATATATAACTTAACTATAGAAAATATAAGAGAAAATATAAGGAAATATAGATTCGAAATATAGAGTCTTGCATCTTTCTATATCTACCGAGAATCCCCATTTTTACTAAGAATCCCTCTTAGAGAGGACGAATTTTTCGGGAATTAAAACTCTTTCTTTATTCAATTTTAGTATTAAAATGGAAATTAGAAGATAAAAACAGGAGAAGAAGAATAATAAAAGAAGAATAATAAAGTGGATTATCATCCATATATTATATGTAGAAAGATGGATAAGTACATTTATTTAGTTCTATATTCCTTATTCCTTGCACTTATTCTATATTTATACTCACTTATTATATATACTCACTTAGATATACTTAGTATAATTATATACGAATTCTATACTAATTATTATAAAATATCTTTATAACAATAACAGGTACAAATATTAATACAAATATTAAATCGAGGTACCCATTCTATGATAACTCTTAACTTACCCTCTATTTTGGTGCCTTTAGTGGGCCTAGTATTTCCGGCAATTGCAATGGCTTCTTTATTTCTTCATGTTCAAAAAAACAAGATTTTTTAGATCCGATGGAACCACATCTCATTCATTCTTCTTTTTTTCAAGACTTAGACTTGGATCATAACACAGATATCCATTGAGTGGAATATGGTATAACATGTGGCTTCCTCAGAACATAAACATAAATGAAAGAGCTCTTATGTATGGTATGTGGAAACATGATATATGGGTAAATAAATTATAGCTATTTTAAAATGGATCAGGATCATCGGATGTCTGAAATGGAAATCTATATGTATGTAGATATCTATAGGGGATCATATGAGGGGGATGTTATTATTTTAGATTTAACCAATTCGATGAATTACGCCTAAAGGTTCACATCAGAATAGTGCTAGTTGATGAGAGTTACTTCGGAAACAAAAATAATAAAGTCAAATTCATTTGGGTTATTCTCTCAATTACAATAAAATGCAACTGGATCTAGTATGAGTTGGCGATCAGAACGTATATGGATAGAACTTATAACGGGGTCTCGAAAAACAAGTAATTTCTGCTGGGCCTTTCTCCTTTTTTTAGGTTCATTAGGGTTCTTATTGGTTGGAACTTCCAGTTATCTTGGTAGGAATTTGATATCTTTATTTCCGTCTCAGGAAATAATTTTTTTTCCACAAGGGATCGTGATGTCTTTCTATGGGATTGCCGGTCTCTTTATTAGCTCCTATTTGTGGTGCACAATTTCGTGGAATGTAGGTAGTGGTTATGATCGATTCGATAGAAAAGAAGGAATAGTGTGTATTTTTCGTTGGGGATTTCCTGGAAAAAATCGCCGGATCTTCCTCCGATTACTTATGAAAGATATTCAGTCCATCAGAATAGCAGTTAAAGAGGATATTTATGCCCGTCGTATCCTTGTCCTTTATATGGAAATCAGAGGCCAGGGGGCCATTCCCTTGACTCGTACTGATGAGAATTTGACG